CCGAGTGAATGGAAAGGAAAAAAAAAAAACAAAGCATAAATTCAACTTTCACTTTAAAGAAACATGCGATAAAAATAGCCCAGTTTATGAAACTTCTTATCTGGATGGGAATCAAGAAAATGCGAAGTTAGAAAAAGAAAAAGTAAGAAATAAAGAAAAATATCTATTTGAAAAACCTCTTGGGTTTGAAAAACCTCTTGTGACTCTTCTTTTCGACTATAAACGATGGAATCGTCCATTTCGATATAAAAATAAAAAAAAGAATCCATTTGAACATGCTGTAAGAAATGAAATGGCACACTTTTTTTTTTATACATGTCAAAGTGATGGAAAAGAAAGGATCTCCTTTACATATCCAGCAAGTTTGTCAACTTTTTTCGAAATGATACAAAAAAAGATGTCTTTTTTTACAACGGAAAAACTCTCCTCTGATGAATTGTATAAACATTGGAGTTACACCAATGAACAAAAAAGGAACAACTTAAACAAGGAGTTTCTAAGTAGAATCAAAGTTTTGGATAAAGGATCTCTTACCCGCGATGTACTCGAAAAAAGGACTAAATTATGTAATGATGAGACTAAAAAAGAATACTTACCTAAAATATATGATCCTTTCGCGTATGGATCTTCTCGGGGAAGAATGAAAAAATTATTTTCACCTGTAATCCTAAATGAAACTTATATCCAAAATAAAAGAGGAATCATTTTGATAAATAAGATTCACGGTCTACTTCTTATTAATGATTATCACGAATTTGAACAGACAATAGACGGATTGAGTAGAAAATTATTTTCAAGAGAAAAAAGAAAAGTACATTCTTTATTTACAGAACCCAAACGAGAGAAAATTGATTCAGAATATCGAATCAAAAAAATTTTAAAATTTTTATTTGATGCAGTTCTAACAATTCCCAACGCTCAAACAATTAGAAAAAAATCTATTGTAATAAAAGAAATTAGTAAAACAGTTCCTCGGTGGTCATACAAATTAGTGTCTGATTTAGACAAAAAGGAAAGCGAAACCGAAGAAAACGTGGCGGACGGTCCTGGAATTAGTACAAGAAACGCCAAACGGGTATTGATTTTTACTTATACTAATCCAAATACCGATACTTATCCTAATAACAAATATAATAAGAATCTTGAGCAAAAAAAAGAAGTAAGGTTGAGACGCTATTCGCAACAATCGGATTTTCGTCGAGAACTAATCAAAGGCTCCATGCGCGCACAAAGACGCAAAACCGTTACTTGGGAACTGTTTCAAGCAAATGCCCATTCACCCCTTTTTTTGGACAGAATAAAGAAACCCTTTTATTTTGAGATTTCCGGACCTATCAAAGGAATTTTTCGAATTTTTAGAAATAGGATGTGGAAACAAAAAGACCAAAAACAGTCTGATTATCCAAACGAAACGCAAAAAAAAATTGATAAAAAAGAAGAATACAAAAGAAAAGAAAAAGTACGGATGAAAATAGCAGAAACCTGGGATAGCTTTTTATTTTCTCAAGCAATAAGAGGGTTTCTATTATTAACTCAATCGATTCTTAGAAAATATATTATATTACCTTCATTGATAATAGCTAAAAATCTCGCTCGCATACTATTATTTGAATTGCCCGAGTGGTCCCAGGATTTTAAGGATTGGAAAAAGGAAATGCATGTTAAATGCACCTATAATGGTGTTCAATTATCCGAAACAGAATTTCCGGACAACTGGTTAACAGACGGTATTCAGATAAAGATCCTATTTCCTTTTTACCTAAAATCCCGGCGCAGATCTAAGCTACAATCCCTTCATAAGGATTCATTGAAAAAAATAAAAGGACAAGAAAGTGATTTTTGTTTTTTAACAGTTTGGGGAATGGAAACTGAACTTCCTTTTGGTTCTCCCCGAAAACGACGTTCATTTTTTGAACCCGTTTTGCAAGAATTCAAAAAAAAAATTAGAAAATGGAAAACTAAGTCTTTTATAGTTTTAAGAATTTTAAAAGAAAGAACAAAAATTTTCCGAAAAGTGGCAAAAGAAACAAACAAATGGGTCATCAAAAGCATTCGATTTCTAAAAGGAAGAATAAAAAAACTTTCAAAAAGAAAGCCAATTCAATTAGTTAGATTGGGCGAAATGAGAGAAATAGAGGATTTGGGTGAAACTAAAAAAGATTCGATAACAATAATCGGGAATCATACGATTAACGAATTGTCTATTCAAATTCGATCTATGCATTGGACAAATTTCTCACTAACAGAAAAAAAAATGAAAGATCTAAGTAATAGAACAAACATAATCAGAAATCAAATAGAAAAAATTACAAAAGAGAAGAAAAAGGGATTGCTAACTCAAGAAATAAATATTAGTTCTACCAAAATAAGTTATCGTGCTAAAATAGTAGAATCATCAAAAAAGATTTGGCAGATATTAAAAAGAAGAAATACTCGATTAATCCGTAAATCATATTTTTTTATAAAATTTTTGATTGAAAGGGTATACATAAAACTTTTTTTATCTATACTTAATATTCCAAGAATCAATGCAAAATTGTTTTTTGAATCAACAAAAAAAATTCAAATTAAAAACGTCCACAATAATGAAGCAAATCAGGAAAAAATTAATAAACCGACTAAAAATACAATTCACTTTCTTTCGACTCTAAAAAAATCACTTTATAAGATTAGTAATAATAATAAGAATTCAAAGATTTTTTGGGATTTATCTTCTTTCTCACAATCACAAGCATATGTATTTTACAAATTATCACAAACCCAAGTTATTAACTTTTATAATTTAAGATCTGTCCTTCAATATCACGGAACTTCTCTTTTTCTTAAGAATGAACTAAAAGATTGTTTTGAAAAAAAAGGAATATTTCAGTACGAATTAAGACATAAACCTTTTTGTAATTTTGGAATGAATGAATGGAAAACCTGGTTAAGGAGTCAGTATCAATACGATTTACCTAGGATTAGATGGACTAAATTAGTACCACAAAAATGGCGAAATCGAGCGAATCAAGACTGTATGACTCAAAATAAAGATTTAAACAAAAAAGATTCATATGAAAAAAACAGATTAACTCATTACCAAAAAGAAAAACAAAATCTTTTTGAAGCAGACCCATTCCAGAATCAAAAATCAAATTTTCAAAAACACTATAGATATGATCTTTTATCATATAAATCTCTTAATTATGACGATAAGAAAGACTCGTCTATTGATAAATCACTAGTCCAAGTAAAGAATGAAGAAGAAAGTTTTTATAATTACAACATAGGGAAAGGAAAATTATTTGGTATGCTGGGAAGTATCCCTATCAATAATTATCTAGGGGAAGACGATATTATGGATATAGATAAAATTTCGAATAGAAAATTTTTTGATTGGAGAATTCTCCATTTTTGTCTTAGTAGAAATAAGATCGATATTCAATCCTGGGTTGATATGGATACTGGTACCAAGAGTAATCAAAATACTAAGATTGGGGCGGATAATTATCAAATAATTGATGAAATTAATAAGAAAGGTCTTTTTTATTTTACAATTCATCAAAATGAAGAAATTAACCCATCCAACCAAAAAGAGTTCTTTTTTGATTGGATGGGAATGAATAACAAAATACTAAATAGTCTTATATCAAATCGGGAGCTTTGGTTCTTCCCAGAATTTGTGCTACTTTTTAATGCATATAAAATGAAACCGTGGATCATACCAATCAACTTACTTCTTTTCGATTTTAATGGAAATGCAAATGGTAATAAAAAGAGAACTGTAAAGAAAAAGGAATATCTTTTTATATCATCGAATCAAAAAAAATATCTTGAATTAGACAATGGAAGTCAAGAAGAAAAAGAACCCACAAGACAAGGAAATCCGAGATCAGATGCACAAAACCAAGTAAGTCTTGGATCAGTTCTCTCAAACCAAGAAAAAAATATTGAAGAAAAGTATGCGGGATCTGACATAAAAAAACGTAGAAAGAAAAAGCAATACAAGAGCAACACAGAAGCAGAGCTTGATTTCTTACTAAAAAAATATTTTCATTTTCAGTTGAGATGGGATAATTCTTTAAATGAAAAGCTAATGAATAATATCCAAATCGATTGTCTCCTGCTCCGACTGATAAATCCAAGAGAAATTGCTATATCCTATATTCAAAGGGGAGAAATGCGTCTGGATATTTTGATGACTGAGAAGGATTTAACTCTTACCGAATTGATGAAAAAGGGAATAGTGATTATCGAACCTGCTCGTCTGTCTGTAAAAAATGATGGACAATTTTTTATATATCAAACCATAGGTATTTCATTGGTTCATAAGAATAAGCGCCAATTTCAATTTAATAAAAGATACCGAGAAAAAGGCTATGCTGATAAGAAAATTTTTGATGAATGTATTCCAAGCCATCAACTAAGGACTGGAACTAAAGACAAAAAGCATTATGATTTGCTTGTTCCTGAAAAGATTTTATTCCCTAAACGTCGTAGAGAATTGAGAACTCTAATTTGTTTCAATTCGAAGAATAGAAATGGTATGCGTAGTTACGTTTGGGATAAAAGAAAAGGTCTTAAAAAGAAATTCATTAACTTAAAGTTCTTTCTTTGGTCCAATTATCAATTAGAAGATTTAGTTTGTATGAATCGCTATTGGTTTAATACCAATAATGGTAGTCGTTTCAGTATGGTAAGGATACATATGTACCCACGATTGAAAATTCGTTAATACTATGTTTTTCGCTTACGGTGTGTGGGATATATGAAAACCCAGAGATGCACACATGCCTTATCTTACATTCCATTCTGATACATGATACCAATTTAATGATATACATATCAATTAGATCTATAAATGAATCAACAGGATCTTTTTTGTTAGGTATCAACTTTTCTCTTTTCCACAAATATAAGATACTTTTGGATCCCTAATCAAATTGTAAATTGAATTGATTTTTGGTTGATTTTAGAGGAAGTTGATAAGGAACGTAAGATTGTTGTGTATATCAAATTCAAATGACTAGCATTATTATTACTGATCAGTAAAATTCATATAAAAAAAAAAAAGGAGGGAGGAGATTTCGTTTTATGGTAAAAAATTCATTCATCTCAATTATTTTTCAAGAAAAAAGAGAAGAAAACTGCGGGTCTGTTGAATTTCAAGTATTCAGGTTCACCAATAAGATACGAAGACTTACTTCACATTTGGAATTGCACAGAAAAGACTATTTATCTCAGAGAGGTCTACGGAAAATTCTGGAAAAACGCCAACGGTTGCTATCGTATTTGTCAAAGAAAAATCGAGTACGTTATAAAGAATTAATTAGTCAGTTAAATATTCGCGAGTCAAAAAATCGTTAATTTGAAATACAATTTTGAAATATTTGATTTATTAGATTTTGAATATTGATGAACTTCTTTTTGTTTTCAACAATTCATGCTAAGAATGAATCGAGGAAAAACCTATGAATATACTAGCTACTGGGAAAGACCTTATGGTAGTCAATATGGGCCCTCACCACCCATCAATGCACGGTGTTCTTCGTCTCATCGTTACTTTAGATGGTGAAGATGTTATTGACTGTGAACCAATATTGGGTTATTTACACAGAGGGATGGAAAAAATTGCGGAAAACCGAACAATTATACAATATCTGCCTTATGTAACACGTTGGGATTATTTAGCTACTATGTTCACAGAAGCAATAACTGTAAATGGACCAGAACTGTTGGGAAATATTCAAGTACCTAAAAGGGCCAGCTATATCAGAGTAATTATGTTGGAGTTGAGTCGTATAGCTTCTCATCTGTTATGGCTTGGCCCTTTTATGGCAGATATTGGTGCACAGACTCCTTTCTTCTATATTTTCAGAGAAAGAGAATTAGTATATGATCTATTCGAAGCTGCCACCGGTATGAGAATGATGCATAATTATTTTCGTATCGGAGGAATAGCAGCTGATTTACCTCATGGCTGGATAGATAAATGTTTGGATTTCTGTGATTATTTTTTAACAGGGGTTGTTGAATATGAAAAACTTATTACGCGAAACCCTATTTTTTTAGAACGCGTTGAAGGAGTAGGCATTATTGGTGGAGAAGAAGCAATAAATTGGGGTTTGTCAGGACCAATGCTACGAGCGTCTGGACTCGAATGGGATCTTCGTAAAGTCGATCATTATGAGTGTTACGACGAATTTGATTGGGAGGTACAGTGGCAAAAAGAAGGGGATTCATTAGCCCGTTATTTAGTCCGAATGGGTGAAATGACGGAATCCATAAAAATTATTCAACAAGCTTTGGAAGGAATTCCGGGGGGGCCCTATGAGAATTTAGAAATCCGATGCTTTGATAGAGAAAACAACCCAGAATGGACTGATTTTGAAGATCGATTCATTAGTAAAAAACCCTCTCCTACTTTTGAATTGCCGAAACAAGAACTTTATGTGAGAGTCGAAGCCCCAAAAGGAGAATTGGGAATTTTTCTGATAGGAGATCAAAGCGGTTTTCCTTGGAGATGGAAAATTCGCCCACCAGGTTTTATCAATTTGCAAATTCTTCCGCAGTTAGTTAAAAGAATGAAATTGGCTGATATTATGACGATACTAGGTAGTATAGATATCATTATGGGAGAAGTTGATCGTTGAAATGCTAATTGCTACAACAGAAGTACAAGATATCAATTCTTTTTCCAGATTGGAATCCTTAAAAGAGGTCTATGGGATCATATGGATGCTTGTTCCTATTTTCACGCCTGTATTGGGAATCACAATAGGTGTACTCGTAATTGTGTGGTTAGAAAGAGAAGTATCTGCAGGAATACAACAACGTATTGGGCCTGAATACGCCAGCCCGTTGGGAATTCTTCAAGCTTTAGCCGATGGGACAAAACTACTTTTGAAAGAGAATCTTCTTCCATCTAGAGGAAATACTCGGTTATTCAGTATTGGACCATCTATAGCAGTCATATCAATTCTACTAAGTTATTCAGTAATTCCTTTTAGTTATCACCTTGTTTTAGCTGATTTCAATATCGGTATTTTTTTATGGATTGCCATTTCAAGTATTGCTCCTATTGGACTTCTTATGTCAGGATATGGATCAAATAATAAATATTCCTTTTTAGGTGGTCTGCGAGCTGCTGCTCAATCGATTAGTTATGAAATACCATTAACTTTATGTGTTTTATCAATATCTCTACGTGCGATTCGTTAAAACAGAAACTTTTATTTTCCCTATGCTTTTCCTTCGAGAAAAAAAAAAAATTAATAGATATCTTCATCTTTTTATTATTTCTTCTTTAGGTTAATAAAATTAATTAGGTAGTTATATATGAGTGAAAGAAAACAACTTCGAAATTCGCAGTAAAAGTGGATTGAGTCTCATTTCCTGTGTACAAGAGTTAAGCCGAAGTAAACAAACACCCTTTACCCCAAGATTGGTTGATTGGTCATCCTGGCTTGAAGCGGGCTCAAAGGATCAACCCTACGGAGTTTTCACTATCGTTTGTATGTATTACAATACAGATATTACAAAATGGGGGATTAAAAAAAAGATGGGTGGGTAGGAAGGAACACCAAAAAACACACAAAGGATTAGTAATGGAGATTATGTAAATTATCTAAAAGGATACTTCTGCATATCATAAAAAGAATACTAATTGGGGCTTTAAATTGGTAGAAATGATCAGGCAGTACTCCCCACAATTCCGATCCAGAGTATGCTCCTATCCACCGATTAAAGAAATGACTATCGGAAACGAAATAATCCTTTACCTTTTTTAAGCCCCCCTTTTCTCAGAATGAAGAAGAGGAACAAAAAAAATAGAAAAAATACAATTCCAATATAAACAAAAGAGATCTTTTTACTCTTTCTTTCATATATTCATAGAAATAAAATTCCTGTCCTGATTCATGAACTAATGTAATGCTTAATTCTTTTTCGTAATTGAAAATAAAATGATGGGTTGAAATATCTATTGATATTTATACAAGGAGTATTTTATTCAAGGATTTAAGTTATTACTCAAGACAGAAAAATTGAAATTCGTAAAGGATGAGATCAATTCAGAAATACTCTTTATTTTTTATTTATTTTTAGAGTTTATAGCAGACAGAATTCCATTGGTATAATTGGGGACCTTCCAATAGATTTTGACTCTATCTATCCGATAACCATATCAAGATAACTAATACTGGCTCGGTCCTTACATTTATTTGTGGCCCTGAGGAGCCGTATGAGGTGAAAATCTCATGTACGGTTTTGTAATAGCGATGGGAACAGTAATGTTATCACCGACTATGATTATCTAACAGTTCAAGTACAGTTGATATAGTTGGCGCGCAATCAAAATATGGTTTGTTGGGGTGGAATTTGTGGCGTCAACCCATAGGGTTTATGGTTTTTCTAATTTCTTCTCTAGCGGAATGCGAGAGATTGCCTTTTGATTTACCAGAAGCCGAAGAAGAATTAGTAGCAGGTTATCAAACCGAATATTCAGGGATCCGATTTGGTTTATTTTACGTTGCTTCTTATCTAAATCTATTAGTTTCCTCTTTATTTGTAACAGTTCTTTACTTGGGTGGTTGGAATCTTTCCATTCCGTACATATTTGTTCCGGAGCTATTTGAAATAAATAAAGCGGATGGAATTTTTGGAACGACAATTGGTATCTTTATTACATTAGCTAAAACTTATTTGTTCTTGTTCATTCCTATCACAACAAGATGGACTTTACCTAGATTAAGAATGGACCAACTCTTAAATCTTGGCTGGAAATTTCTTTTACCTATTTCTCTCGGTAATCTATTATTAACAACTTCTTTCCAACTCCTTTCACTGTAAAAAAAAAAAAAAGGAATACTATATTTGCGACTTGTCTCAAACAAGAGAAAGAAAGAAAATCAAATTATTCATAACTATTCACGATATGTTCCCTATGGTAACTGGGTTCATCAATTATGGTCAACAAACAGTACGGGCAGCAAGGTACATTGGTCAAAGTTTCCTAATTACCTTATCCCAAGCAAATCGTTTACCTGTAACTATTCAATATCCTTATGAAAAATTAATCACATCGGAGCGTTTCCGCGGTCGAATCCATTTTGAATTTGATAAATGTATTGCTTGTGAAGTATGTGTTCGTGTATGTCCTATAGATCTGCCAGTTGTTGATTGGAAATGGGAAACAGATATTCGAAAGAAACGATTGTTTAATTACAGTATTGATTTTGGAATTTGTATTTTTTGTGGTAATTGCGTTGAGTATTGTCCAACAAATTGTTTATCAATGACTGAAGAATATGAACTCGCTACGTACGACCGTCACGAATTGAATTATAATCAAATTGCTTTAGGTCGTTTACCAATATCAATAATTGACGATTTTACAATTCGAACAATTGGCAATTCGTCTCAAAGAAAAAAGGGGTAAACCTCTTGATTAAAGAGTAATTGTAAAGTACTAAGGTTTCTTTAAAGTACTAAGGTTTCTTTTTGGTAGAAAGGGATAAGGTCTTTCTCTTTGCTTGGTCAATAATTACAAATCCCAACTATTGATTGTGTTCTGAGAAGTATGACTTAATTTGTATTGAAAGTCTATTAATATAATATCTCCATAATTATTTTGAAATAGATAGTTTCAATTTCAAACTGCCGTTTAGAATACAGAAAAGAGCGAAATTGACACAATAACTAGATCCCCGTTAACTCACACTTATTAGATTATAATTTAATTCAATTGGGAATGTCTCATAAAAAAATTTTTCCTGGTAGGTTCAATAAGGTCATGAAAAACATTTCGATTTATTTATCTCTTATTTTAATATAATGGATTTGCCGGGACCACTACATGATTTTCTTTTAGTTTTTCTGGGATCGGGTCTTATAGTAGGAGGTCTGGGAGTAGTATTACTTACCAACCCAATTTATTCTGCCTTTTCATTGGGATTGGTTCTTGTTTGTATATCCTTATTCTATATTCTATCAAATTCCCATTTTGTAGCTGCTGCACAGCTTCTTATTTACGTGGGGGCTGTAAATGTTTTAATCATATTTGCTGTAATGTTCATGAATGGTTCAGACTATTCTAAAGATTTTCATTTTCATCTTTGGACTATTGGGGATGGGGTTACTTCCCTAGTTTGTACAAGTATTTTTTTTTCACTAATCACTACTATTCTAGATACGTCGTGGTATGGGATTATTTGGACTACCCGATCCAACCAGATTATAGAGGAAGATTTGATAAGTAATAGTCAACAAATTGGTATTCATTTATCAACGGACTTTTTTCTTCCATTTGAACTGATTTCGATAATTCTTTTAGTTGCTTTGATAGGTGCAATTGCCCTGGCTCGTCAGTAAAAAATCTTTATAACTAGGAACAGAAATCAAAATTCAACCTTTTTCTGTGTTATCACATCCATTTCCCTGAAATTCGATTTGAATACTGTTCGGTTCATGTATAAAATAGAAATTTTTTTAGTCGCCCTATTCGATCTATTACCAATATCTTGTTTTGTTCCGTACTTGTTATATTCTAAGCAATCGAATCACTTGAATTATTGTTCATATTGAAATGAATCGCAATTGGTATGGAGTTGGTCAATGATACTCGAGCATGTACTTGTTTTGAGTGCCTATTTATTTTCTATCGGTATCTATGGATTGATCACGAGCCGGAATATGGTTCGGGCCCTGATGTGTCTTGAACTTATACTAAATGCGGTTAATATAAATTTCGTAACATTTTCTTATTTTTTTGATAGTCGTCAATTAAAAGGAGATATTTTCTCAATTTTTGTTATAGCTATTGCAGCCGCTGAAGCAGCTATTGGATCAGCTATTGTTTCGTCAATTTATCGTAACAGAAAATCGACTCGTATCAATCAATCGACTTTGTTGAATAAGTAGTATTTAGAAATCATAATATTCATCAATTCGAATTAGCCTATAGAATTCGAATACGTCGTAACCTCAATCATGTTTGCAAAAACATAAGAAATCAAAGTATCTTTATTCCCTATTAGTATTATGAGTTGATCCAGAAGTAGATTGATTAAAAAAATTCTGGTAAATCATTGATTCATCTGGTGTTTAAATATATCGGCTATTTCAAACTTTACTAGATCGAAACTTTAGGAGTTCAAAAATTTATAGATCCAATGTCACATTCAGTAAAGATTTATGATACATGTATAGGGTGTACTCAATGTGTCCGCGCCTGCCCCACAGATGTATTAGAAATGATACCTTGGGACGGATGTAAAGCTAAGCAAATTGCTTCTGCTCCAAGAACAGAGGACTGTGTTGGTTGTAAGAGATGTGAATCCGCCTGTCCAACGGATTTCTTGAGTGTTCGAGTTTATTTATGGCATGAAACAACTCGAAGCATGGGTCTAGCTTATTGATATTGAGACGTTTCCGAAAACCCCACTTAAATCCATTCCGAATCCATTTTCTTTTTTTTTTTTACCGATTACCGACAAAAACCCGTACTCTAAAAAGAAAAAACCAATAAGAATAAATTCCATTTTAGAGTACGGGTTTTTCTGGTCCAAGTGTATCTTGTCTTTACCACGAATTATTTTCCTTGGTTAACAATAATTGTAGTTTTTCCGATAGCCGCGGGTTCTTTAATTTTCTTCCTCCCCCATAGAGGAAATAAGGTGACTAGAGGGTATACTATATATATCTGTGTCTTAGAACTCCTTCTAACCACCTATGCGTTCTGTTATCATTTCCAGTTCGACGATCCATTAATCCAGCTAGCAGAGGATTATAAATGGATCAATTTTTTTGATTTTTACTGGAGATTGGGAATAGATGGACTTTCCTTAGGCCCTATTTTACTGACAGGATTTATCACCACTTTAGCTACTTTAGCGGCTCGGCCAGTTACTCGGAATTCCCGATTATTCCATTTCCTGATGTTAGCAATGTACAGCGGTCAAATAGGATCATTTTCTTCTCGAGACCTTTTACTTTTTTTCATCATGTGGGAGTTAGAATTAATTCCCGTTTATCTACTTCTATCCATGTGGGGGGGGAAAAAACGTCTTTATTCAGCTACAAAGTTTATTTTGTACACTGCGGGAGGATCCATTTTTCTATTACTAGGAGTTTTGGGTATCGGTTTATATGGTTCCAATGAACCAATATTAAATTTGGAAACATTAGCTAATCAATCGTATCCCGCGGAACTGGAAATAATATTTTATATTGGGTTTCTTATTGCTTTTGCTGTCAAATCACCGATTATACCCTTCCATACGTGGTTACCAGATACCCATGGAGAGGCGCATTACAGTACTTGTATGCTTCTAGCTGGAATCTTATTAAAAATGGGAGCATATGGGTTGATTCGGATCAATATGGAACTATTACCGCACGCTCATTCTATATTTTCTCCCTGGTTGATGATAGTAGGTACAATGCAAATAATTTATGCAGCTTCAACATCTCCTAGCCAACGGAATTTAAAAAAAAGAATAGCTTATTCCTCCGTATCTCATATGGGTTTTATAATTATAGGGATTGGGTCGATAACCGATACGGGACTCAACGGAGCCATTTTACAAATAATTTCTCATGGGTTTATTAGCGCTGCACTTTTTTTCTTGGCAGGAACGAGTTATGATAGAATACGTCTTGGTTATCTTGACGAAATGGGCGGATTGGCTATCCCAATCCCAAAGATATTCACCATATTCAGTATCTTATCGATGGCTTCCCTTGCATTACCGGGCATGAGTGGTTTTGTTGCGGAATTGATAGTATTTTTTGGAATAATTACCAGCCAAAAATACTTGTTAATGCCAAAAATACTAATTACTTTTGTAATGGCAATTGGAATGATATTAACTCCTATTTATTCATTATCTATGTCACGGCAAATGTTCTATGGGTACAAACTATTTAATACTCAAAACTCTTATTTTTTTGATTCTGGACCCCGGGAGTTATTTGTTTTGATGTCTATTCTTCTACCCGTAATAGGTATTGGTATTTATCCGGATTTCGTTCTCTCCCTATCAGTGGACAAGGTCGAAGCTATTCTATCTAATTTTTTTTATAGATAGTTTTCATGAATAAAAAAAATAAAAAACCAATCCTATGTCCTCTGCTTTTTAAAATTGGTCGTTGTCCAATGAAAAAAAAAAAAAAAAGTATTTTTTCGTGTCTTAAGCTTAAAGTTTAAATTAACTAAAACAGAAGAAGAATAAATAAGTCAACAATAAATAACTAAATTTGAATTGTAACCAGACACACCTTATGGCCTTTGTGAGAACCTTTTGAATCACTACACTACTTGATTCAAAAGGTTCTCGGCAGCTTCCACTAAGTTTCGTTTCTATATTTGCGCTGTCCTATGTTTGTATTCATCAGTCCCTTTCCTTTCTTCAATTCAATTAGATGTTAATTAAATGAACCATAACTATGTAACCCGATTCCTAATAGATTGACCCCGAAGTAGCATATCCAAATTATAAGAAAGCCCATAGAAGCCACAATTGCAGAATTTACACCTTCCCAATTTGGATTTGTTCGCGTATGTAAATAAATCCCGAATATAGTCCAAGTAATAAATGCCCAAGTTTCCTTTGGATCCCAACTCCAATATGATCCCCATGCCTCATTAGCCCATACTGCTCCCGAAAGAATACCTATGGTTAAAAAGATAAATCCTAGACTAATAATACGGTAACTCCACTGATCCAATTGTTGAATCAATTGATACCCATAAAAATTTCTAGCAGAAAGAAAATAAGGAAAAGAAGTGTTTAGTAAACCATTGTTTTTTTCATTCAGGTATTGGATTTCACCAAAGGAAAATGACTCATTTACATTTAAAAAATTATTTCTTTTATCAAAAATCCTTATAATTTTTCGAAATGTAATGACTAGACGAGCTGTGGATAATAATGATCCACATAAAAGAGCTGCATAACCTAATACCATCATACTTACGTGCATCATTAACCACTGGGCTTGTAGAGCAGGTACTAATATTCCGGATTGATGCATTTTGGTTAAAAACCCCGAAGTAGCAAAACCCTGGGTAAAAATAGCGCTTGGCGCGGTTATTGCGCTTAAATGATTTTTATGTTTTTTAAAATAGAAAATCCTATGAATAATAGAGAAACTCCATGAAAGAAAGATTAATGATTCATATAAATCACTTAATGGGAAATGCCCTGAATAAATCCAACGAGTGACTAATAATCCTGTTAGACAGACAAAGGTAGCAATCATCCCTTTTTCTAATGAATCATATAGTCCTATGATTTCATCGACTAATAAGGTTATCAACTGAATTGTAATTACAATCGAAACGACCGAAAAGGATATATGAGTTAATATATGCTCTAATGTTGAAAATATCATAAATAAAAATAAAATTAAAAGGGAGAGTCTTTCAAGTATACGGAATGGAAATCAGAAGTTAAATTCATTATAGGGCTTTTTGCATATCTTTTTTTCTTTTATAAAATGCTATGCCGCCACTCGGACTCGAACCGAGATGCTCTAGCACTGCTTCCTAAGAGCAGCGTGTCTACCTATTTCACCATAGCGGCTTGCTCAAAATAATAATAACCTATTTTTACTCAATCGTCGAGATTTAAAGAGTCAATTTCAATGAAATCCTTTTTAGGAAGCATTCCAATTGATGAATAAAAACTTGTTGAAATAGAGATGGAAAGAGTCCCCCGTTTGCCGTCTTATTTAATTATTTAAGGTTTCAGCTTTATTTAACTTAACAATAGAAGTTTTCATAGTTTCTGTTTTCATAAAATTGACTTGTTATAACTAAAGCGTTCTTACTTCAATCCATGAAAAAACGAAAATAGGATTTTTCTTTTTTATTTTTATGTTTTTATGAATCACAATTTCAGCGCAACATCCACCAACTCAAAATTATTTAATTTGCATAACTTTTGTGGTGTCGTAATCCTTATCGTTAGGTTTTTTTTTTTTAATTTTGGTTCGCCTTTATTAATTTATTAAAAAGTAAAATTAAACCAATTAGGTATTGGTCTGGACATATCATAGAAAAAAAATTTCGATTTCTATCGTGTAATTGTACCTTGCTTCAAAAAATTCTTTCTAAATTCGAATTCTAAAGGTATAGATTTTTTGATTGATCATCCATCTTCCTTTTCAAATATAGCAAATATAGGATTTTTTTGATCACTTAAAATTGTCACCCTATTCGTATATAATGTCTGTTTAAATAGGAAAATTTTCCCTTTTGGAGGTAAAGTGCGGTGGATATGGTATATAGAGTGATTCATAAAAGAGAGTGATTCATAAAAATAATGATTCATAAAGTTAGAAAAAAGGTTTTATACTTATAGTTTCAACAACCCATTGATTTTGCCTAAAGATTTTCGATCCCCTCTTCTATAGCATAATTAAAAAAAGAAAAGTAAACAAAAAAAAAAAAAAGTAAACAAAAAAAGACAAAACCCTTATTGTTGTGTTATTTAGAAAGTTGGTGTCTTATTTAGTTATTTATAAGGGGGTGGGGTGATGGGGAAAATAAGAATCCCCATCCTGCGAATGAAAACATATTTCAATAACTCAATAAAAAAGGGTTGAAACTTTTGATTTTGTTTTTATTCTTTTTTTTTTTTTCAAATTCAAAAAGAAGGACCAAACTCTTTTTTTAGAATTCAGTAGACAAATTCATCGGTTCAAAACATTAGTGAATGGAAATCGTTAATTACTTTTTTTTATTTCTATTTTTCTATTCTTGAATATATATTCAAAAGTAGAGTCTAAATTAGAAACGAAATTAACTCATTTTTCGAATTAGGATGATTCAGATTATTTCGACGTTTTATTAGTTATTTGTCGTACAAAAAAACTTTTTGAATTCCCCGTGGAAAGGGATTTCGCTAACGAAAAAGCTTTCAACGCTGCCCAATATCCCCCCGTTTTCCACCTATTTTTACGAATACGCTTTTTTAAGAGAGAAGTACGCTTTTTTGGAACTGCCATTCGCAAACTAAAGGATTATTCATTGCTAAAATTGGATGTGAAAGACATCTATTGTTTGAAACAAATCATTTTTTATTTTGAATATTCTTTTATTTTGACTATTCATTTAATTATCTGTCTATTTATTCTCTAAATTATACTACCTTTAGAACAAAAAATAAATATGTGAAAATAGAATAAAATAGTACTAGAACAAAAAATAAAAACAATATGATATAGAATTTTTTCAATTTTTATTCTATACAATATCCGCGACAGAACAATTCTTATTTCGAAGTTATTGGTGGTGTCTTTCTTTATATCCCGATCCGTATTCAAATCGATATCTCTAGGCTGTATTATGCCATATAATATAAATCGAATTGAATTCGTTGAAGTTGATAAAAAAAGCAAATTCCTTTTCTATCTCTGTCTAGTTTCGGCATGCTACATTTATAGATGAAAAATACATCACCCAAGTTTAAGAAACCTTACCGAATAAAAAAAAAATTCATCTTTTTTTTTTTTTTTTTCTAGTAATAGGTTCTTAAATGGCATTTATTGGAATGGAAGACAATCAATCAGTTCCGAAATGAACTAGTTAATGGTTCTGACTAAACAAATTTAAATACCTAGTTCTTTTTTTATTGGGGAAAGCTCTGGGACATCCTATGATTTATATCAAAATCAATACTTTTTTTGGTGTTCTGGATTGATGTACATAAATTATTGTAATAGGGACTAATAATTGAAATCTGAATTTGTTCCATCTTCATAAAAATCTTACGTAGTATAAGTTAGTATAAGTATAATACTGAGTATAAAAAAATTCTTTATTTTTTACGAGTAACTTAGTTATATCCTTCGACCGCTCTGAACTTTGAATATTTTTGACGTATTTGGGAAAGATTCAAAATAACTACCAATAGCAAATTCTATTTAAGTTTTTTTTATTTTTACTACCTTAATTTTTTTTTATTAATCCCTTGCAAAAGAGATAAGAGCTGGTGAATCAGAAACAATTAATTAATTAAGAATAAAAACACAAGTTATTATTATTTTTTTTATGGAACATACATATCAATATTCTTGGATCATACCTTTCGTTCCACTTCCAGTTCCTATGTTAATAGGAGTGGGACTTCTACTTTTTCCGATAGCAACAAAAAATCTTCGCCGTATGTGGGCTTTTCCTAGTATTTTATTGTTAAGTATAGTTATGATTTTTTCGGTCGATCTAGCTATTCATCAAATACATAGAAGTTGTATCTATCAATACGTATGGTCTTGGACGATCAATAATGATTTTTCTTTAGAGTTTGGACATTTTATTGATCCACTTACGTCTATTATGTCAGTATTAATCACTACAGTTGGAATTCTGGTTCTTATTTATAGTGATAATTATATGTCTCATGATCAAGGATATTTGAGATTTTTTGCTTATATGACTTTTTTCAATACTTCAATGTTAGGATTAGTTACAAGTTCGAATTTAATACAAATTTATATTTTTTGGGAATTGGTTGGA